ATCATGAGACATATAATTGTCACTATAAATAAGAACCATAATTCCAACAGTAGTAATTAAGATTGACATAATAGAAGTAAGTGGATCGATCAAGTAGGTGAACTCTAAAGAAAAGTCATTATTGATGGTCCAAGACCATACATATTGATAGATATAACTGTTATTTATTTGCTGAATAGGCAGATTGGCTGAAAAAATCATAACTATACTTAACAATAAAACACTAGGAAAAGCCCACATGCGGCGAAGATTTTTTGTTGCCTTCGGGAAAAGGAGAAGTCCCACTCCTATTAATATAGGAATTATAACTGGAATGAAAGGTATGATCCATGAATATTGATATGTATATTCCATAAAAATAAATAAATAAAAATCTTTTATTCTTAATTATTAATTAACTGTTTCTGATTCACCAGCTCTTATTTTTTTTTGAAAGGAATCTGTTAATAAAAAAAAATTAAGATATGTAAAACTAAAATAAAATTTTATATTCTTAATTATTATAAATTTTTTCCAAATACTTCAAACAAAACAAAATATTTCAAATCAAGAAGTTTAAATTGGTCAAATGAGATGACCAAGCTACTATTGAAAAAGAAATACTTACTTTTTTTTTTAAATGATGTATACTTTAACACATTAACTACGAGTCTCATTTGAATTTGAAAATTTTAATTAGGTGCACTCTTTTTTCGCGTTTGACTAATTAAGCAATTAATATAAAAAAAATTAAGGGTTGGTTTCTTAAACTTTTTGATGTATTTTATTACATGTATAAATATAGCACGATGAAAATAAACAATATAAAGGAACAACCACTTTGGTTTATATTTTTGTATTTTTTTATGAAGAGAGTATAATTTAGACTATAAATAGATAATTATATACTATAAATAGATAATTATATAATTATATAGAATTATATAGTAAGTAAAGAACAATTGGTTTTGAACAATAGATGTCTTTCACATCCAACTATAGAAATGAATACTCTATCATAATTTTTTAATGGCAGTTCCAAAAAAACGCACTTCTATATCAAAAAAACGAATTCGTAAAAATATTTGGAAAATGGAGGGGTATTGGGTAGCATTGAAAGCTTTTTCGTTAGCGAAATCGCTTTCTACAGGGAATTCAAAAAGTTTTTTGTACAACAAGAAATAAATAAATAATTAAACATTGGAATAGTCTGAATCTATCTCTGACTCTAAAAAAAGTTCTAAAAAAAGTATAGTTTTCTTTTTAATTTCGTTTCTAATTTATATATTTATATATCTTATATATCTAATTTATATATAATAATTTAGATTATTCTTTTATTATTTTATTATTATTCTATTATCTTTTATATTATTCTATTATCTTTTATATTATTCTATTATATATAATAATAGAATAATTTTTAATTATACTTAAAAAAGAAATTAAAATAATAAATAATTTTAAAATAATAAATAATTATAATAAAAAATAAAAAGTAATGATTCCCATTCCTTAATGTTTTGAATGGATAAATATTAAATTGAATTCGTTTTGCTATTTTGGTATGTAAAATAAGAATTATTTTGTATACTTTATTTTTAAAATGATATTTTTTTTGTCAAACAAAAAAAAGAATAAATACAAGATCTAAAGTTTCAGCTGTCTTTTTAGTAAAGTTTTGTCTTTTTATATTTTTTATTATATATTATATATTATATATATACTATTTTTTATAGAACAACAAATATAAGATTTTTAATCCAAATTAATGAGTTGTTGAAACTAATTTTTTAAGTTTCAAATTTCTTTTGTAATTTTCTGAACAATCATTAAAAAAAAATAATTATCAATATATATACTCCTTATCCTTATATATATACCTTATATACCTCGTATAAAATATCCACCTAAATGGGACAAGAAGTTTTTATCAATGGATATTTTATACGAGAAATGTATCAATTTTGGTCATCAAAAATAAAAAACGAATCCTATAGTTGCTTGGGCTGGGGAAGATAGATCAATATATGTATTAATTTAGAACGGGTTATTTTACTTTAAAGTACGGTCCAATTACGATAGAAATCGAAACTTTTTTATTATATGATACGCCCAATAGCTAACCCAAACCCAATTTAATTAATTTAATTAATTTTCTAAATAGTAACACAAATTCTCTACACAGCGAAAACTCTAAGTATTAATACAAAGGTATGTCAATTTTTATTCTATTGTATGTATTCATGAAATTGTGATCGATAAAAATCCTATTTTTTTTTTCCTTTTTTTTTTTTTAGGAGAGTATAAACTATAAGAACTCCATTGTTAAGTTAAATAAACTTAACACTCTAAATATTATCTAAATATTAAATTAAATAATAAAAAATAAGGATTATTATTGGGAATACGTTTTAAATCACTATTTTTAAAACGAGTTTTGATTCATCAATTTCTTTATTCATGAATTTAAATGTTTCCTATAAAACTAAAAAATATTGAATGATTGAGTACTTTAACCTAGACGATTAAATAAAAATAGGTTATTATGATTTCGAACAAGCCGCTATGGTGAAATCGGTAGACACGCTGCTCTTAGGAAGCAGTGCTAGAGCATCTCGGTTCGAGTCCGAGTGGCGGCATGGCATCTTATAAAAGAGTAAGTCCTATAATGAATTCAATTCCCGATTTCCATTCCTATAATTTCGAGAATCCCCCCTTTTTTATTTTAAAAATTTTTTTATGATATTTTCAAGTTTAGAGCATATATTAACTCATATATCTTTTTCGGTTGTTTCAATTGTAATTTCAATTCGTTTGATAATCTTATTAATTAATGAAAGCGCAGGACTATATGATTCATCAGAAAAGGGCATAAAAACTACTTTTGTCTGTATAACAGGATTATTAGTTACTCGTTGGATTTATTCGAGACATTTACCCTTAAGTGATTTATACGAATCATTAATTTTTCTTTCATGGAGTTTGTCCATTATTTGTATGGTTCCGTATTTAAAAAAAAATATAAACCATTTAAGCGCAATAACCGCGCCAAGTGTTATTTTTACCCAAGGCTTTGCTACTTCTGGTTTTTTAACTGAAACGCATCAATCCGTAATATTAGTACCCGCTCTACAATCTCATTGGTTAATGATGCACGTAAGTATGATGGTATTGGGCTATGCAGCTCTTTTATGTGGATCATTATTATCAGTAGCTCTTATAGTCATTACATTTCGAAAAGTCATAAGGGCTTTTGAGAAAAAGAATAATGATTCATTTTCATTTGATGAGATCCAATACATGAATGAAAGAAACAACGTTTTATGGAACATTTCTTTGATCTCTTCTAGGAATTATTATAGATCTCAATTGATTCAACAATTGGATCATTGGAGTTATCGTATTATTGGTATAGGGTTTATCTTTTTAACCATAGGTATTCTTTCGGGAGCAGTATGGGCAAATGAGGCATGGGGCTCATATTGGAATTGGGATCCGAAGGAAACTTGGGCATTTATTACTTGGACCGTATTCGCGATTTATTTACATATTCGAACAAATAAAAATTTTGAAGGTGTAAATTCCGCAATTGTAGCCTCGATGGGATTTCTTATAATTTGGATATGCTATTTTGGGGTCAATCTATTAGGAATAGGGCTACATAGTTATGGTTCATTTACACTAACATCTAACTGAAGAAAGAACCTAACGAACACAAGCAAACATGGGACAGCATATATATAAGAAAACATTGTGTAAGCCTTCGAGAACCTTTTGAATCAAAGTAGTGATTCAAAAGGTTCTTACAAAGGCCAACCATATCTGGTTAAAAGTCTAATTCATTTTTTTATTTTTAACTTAAGTTAAAGTGAAACTTAAGAGAAGAAAAAATACTTATTATTTTATTGTTTTTTTAATTGTACAACGAATTTTTTAAAACATCCTATTATTATTATAGTATAGGATTGCTGTTTGATTTTTGATTTTATTCATGAAAATTATCTATAAAAATAGATAGATATAATATCTTCGACCTTGTCAACTGATAGTGATAAAATGAAATCCGGATAAAAACCAATACCTATTACAGGTAAAAGGATAGAGATCGAAACAAATAACTCTCGCGGTCCAGAATCAAAAAAATAAGAGTTTGGAGCATTAAAAAACTTGTATCCATAGAACATTTGGCGTAACATAGATAATGAATAAATAGGAGTTAATATCATTCCAATTGCCATTACAAATGTAATTAGTATTTTTGTTATTAAAAAAAATTTTTGGCTGGTAATTAGTCCCAAAAATACTATTAATTCTGCAACAAAACCACTCATCCCCGGTAATGCAAGGGAAGCCATCGATAAGATACTGAAAGTCGTGAATATTTTTGGAACCGGGATCGCCATTCCGCCCATTTCGTCGAGATAAACAAGACGTATTCTATCAAAACTCGTTCCCGCCAAGAAAAAAAGTGCAGCGCCAATAAAGCCATGAGAGATTATTTGTAAAATGGCTCCATTGAGGCCCATATCACTTATAGAGCCAATTCCTATAATTATGAAACCCATATGAGATATGGAGGAATAGGCTATTCTTTTTTTTAAATTACGTTGACCGGGAGATACTGAAGCTGCATAGATTATTTGAATTGTACCTACTATAATCAACCAGGGAGCAAATAGAGAATGAGCGCGGGGCAATAATTCCATATTGATCCGAACCAATCCATACGCTCCCATTTTTAATAAAATTCCGGCTAGAAGCATACAAGTACTGTAATGTGCCTCTCCATGGGTGTCTGGTAACCATGTATGTAAAGGTATAATCGGTGATTTGACAGCAAAAGCAATAAGAAATCCAATATAGAATATTATTTCCAGTGCTACTGGATAAGATTGATTAGCTGATGTTTCAAAATTTAATGTTGGTTCATTGGAACCATATAAACCGATACCCAGAACTCCGATTAATAAAAAAACGGAACTTCCTGCAGTGTACAAAATAAACTTTGTAGCTGAATACAAACGTTTCTTTCCCCCCCACACGGATAGAAGTAGATAAACGGGAATTAATTCTAACTCCCACATGATGAAAAAAAGTAAAAGGTCTCGAGAAGAAAATGATCCTATTTGACCGCTATACATTGCTAACATCAGGAAATGGAATAATCGGGAATCTCGAGTAACCGGCCGAGCCGCTAAAGTAGCTAAAGTGGTGATAAATCCTGTCAGCAAAATAGGTCCTATAGAAAGTCCATCTATTCCCAATCTCCAGTAAAAATCAAAAAAATTGATCCATTTATAATCCTCCGTCAATTGCATTAATGGATCGTCCAATTGGAAATGATAATAGAATGCATAAGTTATTAGAAGGAGTTCTATTGCGCATATAAATATAGTATAACCCCTAATTATCTTATTTCCTCTATGAGGTAGAAAGAAAATTAAAGAACCCGCGAATATTGGCAAAACTACCACTATTGTTAACCAAGGAAAATAATTCGTAGTAAAAACAAGATACACTTTGACCAGAAAAATCCGTGCTCGAAAAAAAAAATAGAATATATTTTTTCGAGCAGGGGGATTTTTGTCGGTAAAAAAAAAATTAAATGTATTCAGGTGGGATTTGTGAAAGGGATCAATAAGCTAGGCCCATGCTTCGAGTTGTTTCATGCCATAAATAAACTCGAACACTCAAGTAATCCGTTGGACAGGCGGATTCACATCTCTTACAACCAACACAGTCTTCTGTTCTTGGAGCAGAAGCAATTTGCTTAGCTTTACATCCGTCCCAAGGTATCATTTCTAATACATCTGTGGGGCAGGCTCGGACACATTGAGTACACCCTATACATGTATCATAAATCTTTACTGAATGTGACATTGGATATATAAATTTTTGAACATCATAAATTTTCGATCTAGTAAACTTGTAAATGAATTATACATATATTTAGACACCAGATGAATCAATGATTTACCAGAATTAATCTGCTTCCGGATCGGCTCATGCGAGAGGTCCAAGATCCTTTGATTTATTGCATTTTTTGTAAACACGATCAATACGTTATGTACCATCCATGTTAATTCGACTTGATAAATATTATAATTTCTATGATTAATACTGCTTATTAATACAATACTACTTATTCAACAAATTTGATTGATTGATACGAGTTGATTTTCTGTTACGATAAATTGCGGAAATAATAGCTGGTCCAATAGCTGCTTCAGCGGCTGCAATAGCTATAACAAAAATTGAAAAAAGATTTCCTTTCAATTGGCGACTATCAAAAAAATCAGAAAATGTTACAAAATTTATATTAACTGCATTCAGTATAAGTTCAAGACACATAAGGGCTCTAACCATATTTCGACTTGTGATCAATCCATAGATACCGATAGAAAATAAATAGGCACTCACAACAAGTACATGTTCGAGCATCATTGACCAACTCCTTATCAATTTCGATTCATTTCAAGATAAAAAACAATTTAATGGGTTCAATTGACTAGATAGAATATAAAAAGTTTGGTAATAGATTGAATAAAAGAATTTCTATTTATATTTTAGACATAAACAATCTTCAAATAAAATTGAAGTGAGGAGAAATGGATGTGATAACGCAGAACAAAGTTTAATTTGTATTTCGGTTATTAGTTCGAAAGATTTATTACTGGCGAGCCACAGCAATTGCACCTATCAAAGCAGCTAAAAGAATTATCGAAATGAGTTCAAATGGAAGAAAAAAATCTGTTGATAAATGAATTCCAATTTGTTGACTGTTACTTATCAAATCTTGCTCTATAATCTGGTTTGATCTTGTAGTCCAAATAATCCCGTACCATGACGTATCCAGAATAGTAGTCATTAGTGAAACAAAAATACCTGTACAAACCAACAAAGTAACCCCATCTCCAACGGTCCAAAGATTAAAATCTTTGTAATATTCTGAACCATTCATGAACATGACAGCAAATATGATTAAAACATTTATGGCTCCCACGTAAATAAGGAGCTGTGCGGCAGCTACAAAATGAGAGTTTGATAGAATATAGAATAAAGATATACAAACAAGAACCAGTCCCAACGAAAAAGCAGAATAAATTGGGTTGGTAAGTAATACTACTCCTACACCTCCTAATATAAGACTGAATCCCAAAAAGACTAAAAGAAAATCATGTATCGGTCCGGGCAAATCCATTATATGTAAATAGATAAATAAATCGAAATTTTTTTCATGACCTTATTGACCTCACCAGGAAAAAATTTTTTCTGAAAAGTTCTTAATTGAATTAAATCTAAATGCTAAGGAATGTGAATTGATGTAGGTACAGTTCTTGGACTAATATCATTCTTTATCTTAAAGAGTGGTTCGAAACTATATATATTTTTTTAGATTTCGAAATAATTACAGATATATTCATATTCAGTATTCAGAGATTTTCAATCCAAATTGAAGCACAAACCAACCAATCAATAGTTGGAATTTGTAGTTAGTGACTAAACAAAATAAACGAA